TTTATATTTAATGTAAAATTATTAAAAACGGTAAAAAAATTTATTTAAATGATTATTTTTAAGTATTTATATATATATATATATGTATATTAAATATTTAATATATTATGTATATATATAAATATATTAAAAATTTAATGTATTATTTAATTAAATAATATATAAATTTTTTCTTAAATTAAAATTAATAATTTTAATTTTTTTCTATTTAAATTGTCTAATAATTGATTATATTGAATTTAATTTTCAATATGAATATTATAAAAAAGAAAAAAAAAGAAATTATTTAAAATTTAATAATTTATATTAAATATTTTATTATAAAAAAAAAAAAAAAAAAAGCTATGTGAAATTTTATATATATAAATAAAAATTTTATGATTTAAAGATTTTAATTTAAATTTATTTTACATGTAAATTTTAGTGTTAATTTTTGATTATTTAAATAATAATTGAATTTTATTTACAGTAATTAAATTTAAAAACTTAAGTAATTAAGGTTTAGTAATATAAAAATTAATAACAAATTTTGTGCCAGCAGTTGCGGTTATACAAAAATTGAATTAAAAATTTTTAGTAAATAATAAATAATTAATATTTTAATTTAAATATTAAATTATTAGGTGAAATTTTAATTTAATTAAAAATTATTTAATTTTTAATAGTTAGTAAATTTTAATATAAACTAGGATTAGATACCCTATTATTAAAAATTTATTTAATAATGCTAAAATAGTATATAATTATTTATTGAAACTTAAATAATTTGGCGGTATTTTAGTTAATTTAGAGGAATCTGTTTATTAATTGATAAACCACGATTAAATTTACTTAATTTATAATTTTGTATATCATTGTTAAAAAAATATTTTTTAATAAAAATAATATTTAAAAATTTAAATAAAAAATTAGTTCAAATCAAGATGCAGATAATAATTAAGAATATAATGGATTACAATAAAAATATTTAAATGGATTTTTTTTTTTAATAAAAAAAATAAAAGTGGATTTAAATGTAATTTTATTTAATTAAATAAAATGATTAAAAATTAAAATATGTACATATTGCCCGTCGCTTTCATTTAAAAGTTGAAATAAGTCGTAACAAAGTAGAGGTACTGGAAAGTGTTTCTAGAAAGATTCAAATTAGATCTTGAGATAAGTTTTTCATTTACATTGAAAAGAAATTAATAGTTAATTAATTAATTTGAGGGGGAAAAATTAATAAATTAAAGTTAATAAAATAAATTTTAATATAAAAATATTTAATGGGGGTTAAAGTATTTTTTATAGAAAAAATTTAAAATTTTATAGTTAATAAGTATTGTAAAAGAATTTTGAAAAAATAATAATAATAATTTTTAAAAAAGTAGATTTAATTTATTTTATCTTGTGTATCAGAGTTTATTTATTAAAATTTTTAAAAAAAAAAATTCTCGAATTTAAGAGAGTTAATTAATTATTAAAGTTAATATTGCATAATTATTTTAAATAATTAATTAGAAATGAAATGTTATTCGATCTTAAATATATCTAGTTTTTTTAGAAAAAAATTTAATTTTAAATTTAATTTTTATTTTTATAAATTAAATTAATTTTATGAAAATTAATTAATTAAGTTTTATATTTTAAGGGATAAGCTTTAAATTAAATATTTACATGTAAAATAAATTTAAATTAAAATTTTTAAAATTTAAATTGTTTATAAATTAAAATTTTTTATAAAAAATTTTAATTTAAATAAAATTTTTATAAATAAAATTAAATTTTTATAAAAAAATATTTTTTAATAAAAATTAAATAAAAATAATGATAAAATTAGTATAATATTATATATATATATATATATATATATATGATTTAAAAATAAAATAAAGGAATTCGGCAAATTTATAAATGTATTTATATTCACTTGTTTATCAAAAACATGTCCTTTAGAAAATAATTTAAGGTCTAATCTGCCCACTGATATAAATTAAAGGGCTGCAGTAATTTGACTGTACAAAGGTAGCATAATCATTAGTCTTTTAATTGAAGACTTGTATGAAAGATTTGATGAAATATAAACTGTCTCTATTTTATAATTAAAAATTAATTTTTTAGTTAAAAAGCTAAAATAAATTTAAAAGACGAGAAGACCCTATAGAGTTTTATAAATAATTAAAAATTATTTTTATATAAAAATTAAAAATAATTTTTAATTATTTATTTTATTGGGGTGATGAAAAAATTAAAAAAACTTTTTTTAAAAAATTAACATAAATAATTGGTTATATGATCCAATAATATTGATTAAAAGAAAAAATTACCTTAGGGATAACAGCGTAATTTTTTTTTTTAGTTCTTATAAAAAAAAAAGTTTGCGACCTCGATGTTGGATTAAGATAAAATTTAAATGCAAAAGTTTAAAATTTTGATCTGTTCGATCATTAAAATCTTACATGATCTGAGTTCAAACCGGTGTAAACCAGGTTGGTTTCTATCTTTAAGAAAATTAAATATTTTAGTACGAAAGGATTAAATATTAAAAATAATTTTAAATAAAGAATATTATTAAAGATTTATTTTAAAAATATAAAGTAGCTATTTTGGCAGAAAAAATGTGATGATTTTAGAATTCATAAATATATAATTTTAATTATATAGATAGTAATGATAATTACTGATCTAATAATAATTACATTGGGGATATTAATTTTAATTATTGGAGTTTTAATTGGGGTAGCATATTTAACTTTATTAGAACGTAAATTATTAGGTTATATTCAAATTCGAAAGGGTCCTAATAAATTAGGATTTGTAGGAATTTTTCAGCCTTTTTCTGATGCTATTAAATTATTTTCTAAAGAATCAATTATTCCTAATTTTTCTAATTATTTAATTTATTATTTTTCTCCTATTTTTAGATTTATTTTATCTTTAATAATTTGAATATTAATTCCTTATTATTTTAATTTAATAAGATTTAGAATAGGTTTATTATTTTTTTTTTGTTGTACAAGATTGGGAGTATATACTGTAATAATTGCTGGATGATCTTCAAATTCTAACTATTCTTTATTAGGAGGTTTACGAGCTGTAGCTCAAACAATTTCTTATGAAGTTAGTTTAGCATTAATTATAATATCAAGAATTATTATAATTATAGATTTAAATTTAATAAAATATGAATTATATCAGTCTGTAATTTGATTTATTTTTTTAATATTTCCTTTAGGAATGTGTTGATTATCATCTAGAATAGCAGAGACTAATCGTACTCCTTATGATTTTGCTGAAGGTGAAAGAGAATTAGTTTCTGGGTTTAATGTAGAATATAGAAGAGCAGGATTTGCTTTAATTTTTTTAGCAGAATATTCAAGTATTTTATTTATAAGTTTATTATTTGTTTTAATATTTATAGGGGGTTTTAATTTAAGATTAATATTTTATTTTAAATTAGTTATAATTTCTTTTTTTTTTATTTGAGTTCGAGGTACTTTACCTCGATATCGTTATGATAAATTGATATATTTATGTTGAAAAAGATATTTACCTATTTCATTGAATTTTTTATTAATATTTATTGGGTTTAAAATTTTTTTAATATAAATAATATTTTTTTAGTATATATTAAATTAATAGAATTCTTTATTCTTTCTTAAGTTTTCAAAACAAATGCTTTACAAGCTCATTAATTAATTAAAAATTAAATTATCTCAATATTTATTAATAATTGGATTAATAATAAAATAAGAAAAATAAATAATAGTTAATAATTGTCCTGTAAAAATAAAAGGTAATTCTACTGGTCGAGCACCAATTCATGTTAATAAAATAATTGTAGTAATTATAGATCAGAATAAAAATTGATTAATAGGGTAAAATTGAATTCCTTGAATTTTTTTATTAAAAGTAAATGGTAAAATAATTAAAATTAAAATTGATATAACTAAAGCAATAACTCCTCCTAATTTATTAGGGATTGATCGTAAAATTGCATAGGCGAATAAAAAATATCATTCTGGTTGAATATGAATTGGTGTAACTAAAGGATTAGCTGGAATAAAATTATCAGGATCTCCTAATAGATATGGATTAATTAAAGTTAATAAAATTAAAAATAATATTAAAATAATAAATCCAATTAAATCTTTATAAGTAAAAAAAGGATGAAATGGGATTTTATCTATATTTCTATTAATACCTAATGGATTATTTGATCCTGTTTGGTGTAAAAATAATAAATGAATTATTGTTATTATTAAAACAATAAAAGGTAATAAAAAATGAAAAGTATAAAATCGAGTAAGAGTAGCATTATCTACTGCAAATCCTCCTCAAATTCAGTTTACTAACATTGTTCCTAAATAAGGAATTGCTGATAATAGATTAGTAATAACAGTTGCTCCTCAAAAAGATATTTGACCTCATGGTAAAACATATCCTATGAATGCTGTTGCTATTAATAAAAATAAAATAATTACTCCAATTATTCATGTAAATATTAAATTAAATGATTCATAATAAATTCCTCGTCCAATATGAATATAAACACAAATAAAAAAAAATGATGCTCCATTTGCATGTAAAGTTCGAATAAATCATCCATAATTAACATTTCGACAAATATAATTTACTCTATAAAAAGCTAATTCAATGTTTGCAGTATAGTATATAGTTAAAAATAAACCAGTAATAATTTGAGTAATTAAACATAAAGCTAAAAGTGATCCAAAATTTCATCAAATTGAAATATTTGAGGGAGAAGGTAGATCAATAAGTGAATTATTAATAATTTTAAAAATTGGATGAGTTTTTCGTAAAGGTTTAAAATAATTTATCATTAGTTTTTAAATATTTGATCGTAAAGGCCCAAAAAAAATATTAGTAATTTTTACAATTGCTACTAAACTAATAAATAAATAAATTATTATTATTATTATTATTAAGTAAGTTTGCTTATTATAGAGTTTAGATAAATTAATTTTATTTTCATTATTAAAAAATAAGAATATATTAAAAAATTTATTTATTTCATAATTTAATGAAAAATTTATTCAATTTAATTTATTAATAAAAAAAAATCTTGAGAAAACACAAATAAAAAAAATTATTATTGTTAATATAATATTATTAAAAATTGAAATTTTAAATTTTTCATTTGAGGCAATTCTTGAAACATAAATAAATAAAACTAAAAGTCCTCCAATAAAAATTAAAAATAAAATATAGGAAAATCAATAAGTATTAATTAATATACCAGATAATAAACATGTTAAAAATGTTTGAATTATAATTATTAAACCTAAAGATAATGGATGATTTATAAAATATATAAAGATAGAAATTATTATAATTATTATTGATAAAAATATTTTTATGATGTCAAAGAATAGTTTTAAAAAAAATAATAATTTTGGAGATTATTGATAAAGAAAATCTTTTTCTTTGAAGTTTTTAATATGATACATATATATATATATTTGGTATACAAGACCAATGTTTTATTTTAAACTATAAAAACTAATGATTATGAATATGATATTAATTTTTATTATATTTTTTTTTGGTAATATAATTTTTATTTCAAAACATAAACATTTATTAATTATTTTATTAAGTTTAGAATTTATTATTTTAAGAATTTTTTTTTTAATAATAATTTATTTTAGATTTATTATAAATGATATATATATATTAATAGTTTTTTTAGTTTTTTCAGTTTGTGAGGGTGCTTTAGGGCTATCTATTTTAGTCTCAATAATTCGAACTCATGGAAATGATTATTTTCAAAGATTTAGATTACTTTATTAAAAATGTTAAAAATTTTTTTAATAATATTATTTATAATTCCTTTATGTTTTAAAAAAAATATATTTTGATTGGTTCAAATAATAATATTTTTAATAATATTTTTTTTTTTAAATATAACATTAAGATTAACTAATTTTTGTAGATTAAGTTATATGATAGGTTATGATATAATTTCTTTTGGTTTAATTTTATTAAGAATTTGAATTTGTATTTTAATAGTAATATCTAGAGAAAATTTATTTAAAAAAGATTTTTATGTAAATTTTTTTTTATTTAATATTATTTTTTTATTAATAATATTATTTTTAACTTTTAGATCTATAAATTTATTTATATTTTATTTATTTTTTGAGGGGAGATTAGTTCCTACCTTATTATTAATTATTGGATGAGGTTATCAACCTGAGCGTATTCAAGCTGGTTTATATTTATTATTTTATACTTTATTTGCTTCTTTACCTATGTTAATGGGAATTTTTTATATTTATAATAATATTAATTATATAATAATATATTTTTTTAAATTTTTTAATTTTAATAATTATTTACTATATTTATCTATAATTTTAGCTTTTTTAGTTAAAATACCTATATATTTTGTTCATTTATGATTACCTAAAGCTCATGTGGAAGCTCCTGTTTCAGGATCAATAATTTTAGCTGCTATTATATTAAAATTAGGAGGCTATGGATTATTACGAATTTTAATTTTATTAGAAAAAATTAATATGAAATTAGGATTTATTTGAATTATTATTAGAATGATTGGTGGATTTTTTATTAGATTAAAATGTTTTTGTCAAGTGGATATAAAATCTTTAATTGCTTATTCATCAGTATCACATATAAGATTAGTAATTGGAGGTATTATAACAATAAATTATTGAGGTTATTTAGGAGCTTATATTTTAATAATTGGACATGGTTTATGTTCTTCAGGAATATTTTGTTTAGTTAATATAAATTATGAACGATTTCATAGACGAAGATTATTTATAAATAAAGGTATAATAAATTTTATACCTTCTTTAAGATTATGATGATTTTTATTATTATCTTCAAATATAGCAGCTCCTCCTTCTTTAAATTTAATAGGGGAGATTAGTTTAATTAATAGATTAGTTAGTTGATCTTGAATAAATATATTTTTATTAATATTAATTTCTTTTTTTAGAGCTGGATATAGATTATATTTATTTTCTTATGTTCAACATGGGAAATTTAATAAAAGAATTTATAGATTTTATATAGGTTTATCTCGTGAATATTTATTATTGATATTACATTGATTTCCTTTAAATATTATAATTATAAAAATTGATTATGTAATAATTTGATTTTAAATAATTAATATTTTCTTATTACTTAAATAATTTAATAAAAATATTGATTTGTGGTATCAAAAATATGAAATAATAATTCATTTTAAGTTATTCGAAATTATTCTATTTGTTTTATTAGCTTTTTTTTTTTATTTTTTTTTATGATAATTAATTTTTTTATAATAATTTATTTTATTATAAATAATATAATAATATTTTTTGAGTGGGAAATTATTTCTTTTAATTCTATAAGAATTGTTTTTTCTATTTTATTTGATTGAATATCTTTATTGTTTATAAGATTTGTTTCTTTGATTTCTTCTTCTGTTATTTATTATAGAAAAAGATATATAAGTTCAGAATTAAATTTAAATCGTTTTATTATTTTAGTTTTATTATTTGTATTTTCTATGATTTTATTAATTATTAGTCCAAATATTGTTAGAATTTTATTGGGTTGAGATGGATTAGGTTTAGTTTCTTATTGTTTAGTTATTTATTACCAAAATATTAAGTCATATAATGCTGGGATATTAACTGCTTTATCTAATCGAATTGGGGATGTTATAATTTTATTAGTTATTTGTTGAATAATAAATTATGGTAGTTGAAATTATATTTTTTATTTAGATTTTATAAAAAATGATTATGAAATAATATTTATTTCTTTTATATTAATTATTGCCGCTATAACTAAAAGAGCTCAAATTCCTTTTAGATCTTGATTACCAGCCGCTATAGCAGCTCCTACACCAGTTTCAGCTTTAGTACATTCATCTACTTTAGTAACTGCTGGAGTTTATTTATTAATTCGTTTTAATTTATTATTAATAGAAAGATTTTTTATAAAATTTTTTTTATTATTATCGGGTTTAACTATATTTATAGCTGGTATTTCTGCTAATTATGAATTTGATTTAAAAAAGATTATTGCTTTATCTACATTAAGTCAATTAGGTTTAATAATAAGAATTTTAAGAATAGGAATACCTGAATTAGCTTTTTTTCATTTATTAACTCATGCTATATTTAAGGCTTTATTATTTATATGTGCTGGTGTTATTATTCATATAATAAATGATAATCAAGATATTCGTTATATAGGGGGTATAAGAATATATTTACCAATAACTTCTTTATGTTTAAATATTTCTAATTTAGCTTTGTGTGGTATTCCTTTTTTAGCTGGATTTTATTCAAAGGATTTAATTTTAGAAATAGTAAGAATAAGAAATTTAAATATTATAATTATATTATTATATTATTTATCTACTGGATTAACAATATTTTATACAATTCGTTTATTAATGTATTTAATAATTAATGATTTTAATTTATTAGTAGTTTATAATTTATATGATGAAGATTATATTATATTAAAAAGAATGTTTTTATTATTATTTATAAGAGTAGTAATTGGAAGTTTATTAAGATGAATAATTTTTTTATTTCCTTATATAATTTATTTACCTTTAAATTTAAAGTTAATAGTAATTTATGTGGTAATTATAGGTATAATTATAGGTTACTTAATAAGAAATATAAATATTTATTCTATAAATAAATATTTAAAAACTTATAATTTAAGAAGATTTTTATGTTTGATATGATTTATACCAAATTTATCAACATATGGTTTAGTATATTATTTTTTAAGTTTTAGAAATAAATTAAATAAAAATATTGATTTAGGTTGAAGAGAATTTTATAGAGGTCAGGGATTTTATAATATTATAAAAAGTTATACAATTTATAATTATTTTTTTCAAATAAATAATTTAAAAATTTATTTATTTAGATTTATTTTATGAATAATAATTTTTTTTTTTATATTATTTTATTTAAATAGCTTAAGATTTAAGAGTATAATATTGAAGATATTAAGGTGATTAATTAATCTTTAAATAATATTTATAAAAATAATAATTATTTTATTTTTACATTGAAAATGTAATGTTTTAAATAAACTATATAAATTTTAATAAGAAAGAAATATTAATGATTTTATTCACTAAAAATTAAGTTAGCAGCTTAATTGTAATATATTTCTTTAATTGGAATGAAATAATTCAATGATATCATTAACAGTGATAAACCTCTATTTTGGTTTCAATTAAAATAAAAAAGAATAAAGAAATAAAATAATTATGTTAAATAAGGAGTAAATTACTCTTTCTTTTAAGTCGAAATTAAATGCAGTTTTATTGCTTCTTATTTAAGATAAATTAATTGTTTAATATTTTTTGAATGCAAATCAAATGTTTTTTTTTTAAACTATAATCCTTATTATGTTCAGTTAAGTATATTTTGGTTTCATTCATGATATAATCCAATTAATAAAATAATAAAAAAAAAAATTCTAGTTTTTGTTCAAATTAATATATTTACTAATTTAAATGTTATAATAATTGGAAAAATTAAAGCAATTTCTACATCAAAGATTAAAAAAATTATTGTAATTAAAAAAAAATGTAATGAAAATGGAATACGTGCAGATGATTTTGGATCAAATCCACATTCAAAAGGTGAGCATTTTTCTCGATCTAAAAAAGTTTTTTTTGAAATTATTATTCCTAATATTATTATAATGTTAGAAATAATTATGATAATAATTGATATAAAAAATAATATTATAATTATTTATATTAAATTAAATTAATCTTTTTGATTGGAAGTCAAATATACTAAATATATTATATAAATAATTAATTTCCTCATCAATAAATAGAAATGTAAAGGAATAATCATACTACATCAACAAAATGTCAGTATCATGCTGCTGCTTCAAATCCAAAATGATGATTTCTTGAAAAATGATTATTAATATGTCGAAAAAAACATGTAGTTAAAAAAATTGTTCCAATAATAACATGAAGTCCGTGGAATCCTGTTGCTATAAAGAATGTGGACCCATAAATTCTATCTGCAATAGTAAAAGGTGCTTCAATATATTCAAAAGCTTGTAATATAGTAAAATAAATTCCTAATAAAATTGTAATAAATAATCTTTGTGTAGTTTGAGAAAAATTATTTTCTATAATAGCATGATGTGCTCATGTAACAGTAATTCCAGATGTAATTAAAATAATAGTATTTAATAATGGGATTTGAAAGGGATTAAATGGAATAATTCTAATAGGGGGTCATATATTTCCAATTTCAATATTTGGCGAAAGTCTTCTGTGAAAAAAGGCCCAAAAAAAAGAAATAAAAAAAAATACTTCAGAAACAATAAAAAGAATTATTCCTCATCGTAATCCTTTTAAAACTAAAATTGTATGTTTACCTTGAAATATTCCTTCTCGACAAATATCTCGTCATCATTGATATATTGTTATGATAATGATAATATAACCTAAAATTAATAAATTTATGTTATAATTATGAAATCATTTAATCATACCAGTAACTAAAGTTAATGTACCAATTGCTCCTGTTAAAGGTCATGGTCTATAATCTACAAGATGATATGGATGATTATGATTAGTTGACATTAATTTACTTCTCTAGAATATAAAGTTCTTAAAATTGAAATTACATATGATTGAATAACCGCAACTGCGGATTCTAAAATTAATAATAAAATTTGTACAATAATTAAGATAATAATTATATAATTTAATATATTATTACTTGTACTTCTTAATAAAGTTAATAATAAATGTCCTGCAATTATATTAGCAGTTAATCGAACTGCTAAAGTTATTGGGCGAATAATATTTCTAATTGTTTCAATTAAAACTATAAATGGTATTAAAATACTAGGTGTTCCTTGAGGAATTATATGAATAAATATATGTTGGTAATTATTAATTCATCCATAAAATATAAATCTTAATCATAGTGTTAATGAAATTGATAAAGAGATAGTTAAGTGACTTGTTCTAGTAAAAATATAAGGGAATAAACCTAAAAAATTATTAAATAAAATAAATCTAAAAAGTGAAATAAAAATAAATGTTGATCCATTAAATCTATTAGTTCCTATTAAAGTTTTAAATTCAATATGGAGTTTATTAATAATATTATTTCAAAAAAAGAAATGTCGATTGGGTATTAATCAAAAAGAATAAGGAATAAATATTAATCCTAATATAGTTCTTAATCAGTTTAATGATAAATTAAATAAATTAGTTGATGGGTCAAAAATAGAAAATAAATTTGTTATCATTTTCAAATTAAAAAAATTTTTTTTTTGTTAAAATTTATTATTTTTTTTTTATTTTTATTTAAGAAAATATAATAATTTATAATATTAAATAAAATAAAAATAATAATGAAAAAAATTAATCTAATAATTCAATTAATTGGTATTATTTGAGGAATAAAAGAATATTACTTTTGTAATAATTTAAATTTGACATATTTATGTTATATATTAACTAATTCTTTTTCATTAGAAGTAATTGCTAATTTACTATAATATGGTTTAAGAGACCAATACTTGCTTTCAGACATCTAATGAAGAATTATTATAATTATTAATTCAATTAATGAAGTTTTTAATTGAAATTCTTTCAATAACAATAGGTATAAATCTATGATTTGCTCCGCAAATTTCTGAACATTGACCAAAAAAAATTCCAGGTCGATTAATAAAGAATCTAGTTTGATTTAATCGACCTGGATTAGCATCTACTTTAATCCCTAAAGAAGGAATAGTTCATGAATGAATTACATCTGTTGCAGTAACTAAAATTCGAATTTGATTATTTATAGGTAAAATAATTCGATTATCTACATCTAATAATCGAAAATTGTTTAATTTACTATCAGATTTAATTATATAAGAATCAAATTCAATATTATTTAAATCTGAATATTCATATCTTCAATATCATTGATGGCCAATTGATTTTAGGGTAATTAATGGATTATTTAATTCATCTAAAAGGTATAATAATCGTAAAGAAGGAAGTGCAATAAAAATTAAAGTAATAGCAGGAATAATAGTTCAAATTAATTCAATTATTTGGTTTTCTAGTAAAAATCGATTAGTATATTTATTGAAAAATAAACTAATTATTAAATATCTTACTAGAATAGTAATTATTAATAAAATAATTAAAGTATGATCATGAAAAAAAATAATTTGTTCTATTAATGGGGATGCTCTATTTTGTAGATTTAAATTTGATCAAGTTGCCATTTCTAAAAAAAGGATAGTCCTTTATAAATGGGGTTTAAATCCATTACATATAATCTGCCATATTAGAAGTTTCTTAAAATAGGAAGTTCATTATATGAATGTTCAGCAGGAGGAAAATTTTGATATCATTCAATAGATGATATTATATTTATTGAAAATAAAATAAGACGTTGATTAATTATAGATTCTCAAATAATTATTATTATTATTATTGTAGATAATAAAGATATATAAGAACCAAATGAGGAAATAATATTTCATGAAATAAAACTATCAGGATAGTCAGAATATCGTCGAGGTATTCCCGCTAAACCTAAAAAATGTTGGGGGAAAAAAGTTAAATTTACTCCAATAAATATTGAAATAAATTGAATTTTTAATAAATAAGGATTTATTATTAATCCTGTAAATAAAGGATATCAATGAATAAAACCTCCTATAATTGCAAATACAGCTCCTATTGATAATACATAATGAAAATGAGCTACAACATAATAAGTATCATGTAAAGTAATATCAATAGAAGAATTGGCTAAAATTACTCCTGTTAATCCTCCTACAGTAAATAAAAATACAAATCCTAGTCTTCAAAGTATTGAGGGACTATAATTAATTTGAGTTCCATGAAGAGTAGCTAATCAACTAAAAATTTTAATTCCTGTAGGAACTGCAATAATTATAGTTGCTGATGTAAAGTATGCTCGAGTATCAATATCTATTCCTACAGTAAATATATGATGAGCTCAAACAATAAATCCTAACAATCCAATTGCTATTATAGCATAAATTATCCCTAAACATCCAAATGTTTCTTTTTTTCCTCTTTCTTGGGAAATAATATGTGAAATTATTCCAAATCCCGGTAAAATTAAAATATAAACTTCTGGATGACCAAAAAATCAAAATAAATGTTGATATAAAATTGGATCTCCTCCTCCAGCAGGATCAAAAAATGAAGTATTTAAATTTCGATCAGTTAAAAGTATAGTAATAGCTCCAGCTAAAACTGGTAAAGATAATAATAATAATAATGCAGTAATTCCTACTGATCATACAAATAATGGTATTTGATCAAAAGATAAGTTATTAATACGTATATTGATAATTGTTGTAATAAAATTAATAGCTCCTAAGATTGATGAAATTCCTGCTAAATGAAGGGAAAAAATAGCTAAATCAACTGAAGTTCCTCTATGAGCAATATTAGATGAAAGTGGGGGATAAACTGTTCATCCTGTTCCTGCTCCATTTTCTACAATTCTACTTGAAATTAAAAGTGTTAAAGAAGGAGGTAAAAGTCAAAATCTTATATTATTTATTCGGGGGAAAGCTATATCAGGAGCTCCTAATATTAATGGTACTAATCAATTTCCAAATCCACCAATTATAATAGGTATTACTATAAAAAAAATTATAATAAAAGCATGAGCTGTAACAATAGTATTATAAATTTGATCATCACCAATTAATGATCCAGGATTACCTAATTCAGTTCGAATAAGTAATCTTAAAGATGTTCCAACTATTCCTGCTCAAATTCCAAAAATAAAATATAATGTACCAATATCTTTATGATTAGTAGAAAAAAGTCATTTTCGCATAATAAAATGGCTGAGTTTATAAGCGATAAATTGTAAATTTATTTACGAGAAATTTCTCTTTTATTAAATAATAAAGGTCTTATATTCATAAAGTGATATAAAATTGCAAATTTTAAGGGGTATAAATAATATATTAAGGCTTAAAGAAATATATTATCTTTATAAATAATTTTGAAAATTACTAGTTTATTTAACTTAAAACCTTAAATAAAAAATAAAGTTCTTAAAATTATTCCTATTAAAGAAATAAAACTAATTATATTAATAAAAATAATTATTTTATTTTTAATAAAAATTTTAAATCATTTTAATTTAAAGTAATTAAATAAAATTGAAGAATAAATAATACGAATATAGAAAAATAATATAATTAATCTTATTATAATAAAAATAAATGAGATAATATAATGATTATTAATTATTAAAAAATTAATAATTATTCATTTTGGAAAAAATCCTAAAAAAGGAGGTAATCCAGCTAAAGAAAAAAAATTAATAAAAATGAATATTTTAATTAAAAAATTTATATTAAAATTAAATAATTGATTTAAATAAAAAATATTTATTATGGAAAAAGAAAAACATATAATTATAATAAAAAATGAATATGTAATAAAATAAATTAATCATAAATTTTCTCTAATTATTAATGCAATTAATATTCATCCTAAATTATTAATTGATGAAAAAACTATTAATTTTCGTATTGAATTTTGATTAATGCCTCCTAATGCTCCAATAAATACATTTAAAATTATAATAATAAATAAAAAATTTTTATTAAAATAATAAGATAGTAAAATTATGGGGGTAATTTTTTGTCATCTCATTAAAATAAAACTATTCATTCATGATAATCCTTCAATAATATTAGGAAATCAAAAATGAAAAGGAGCAGAACCTATTTTTATTAATAAAGAAGAATTAATTAAAATAGAGAAAATAAAATTATTTTCAAAATTTTTTATTAAAATTAAATTAAGTAAAATTGAAAATAAAAAATTAATAGAAGCAATAGATTGGGTTAAAAAATATTTAATAGCAGTTTCAGATGCAAAAATATTATTTGAATTAGAAATAAGGGGGATAAATCTTAATAGATTAATTTCTAATCCAATTCAACATCCTAGTCATGAATTAGATGAAATTGAGATTAAAGTTCTAAAAATTAAAATAAATAAAAAAAATATTTTATTAGAGTTAAAAATTAAAGATATTTAAAATAAAAAAAAGTTATTTTTAAGTTAAAATTTAAGTTTATTAATTTTTTAATTTATATTTTAGTGTAAGATGCACAATAATTTTTGATTTTATTAGGTATAGTTTAATTCTATAAAATATAATAAAGGTAAAAATTTACATTATTTATTCTATCAGAATAATCCTTTAATCAGGCACTTTATTTAATTTAAAAAAAAGGGATTTCCTTTATATTTGGGGTATGAACCCAAAAGCTTTAATTTAGCTTATTTTTAA